GACCTTTTTGTTTTTTTTTCTTGATGAAGAAGAAGAAGAAGAAGTAGATCTAGAAGAAAAATATAATGAATTCCTTATTAAAAATACAAAATTAATAAACTTCTTTCTACGAACCTTTTTCTTCTTAGATTTTATTTTATCTTCATTTCTGACTTTTTTACTGAAGTTTTTTTTTATTAATTAATCTCCTTCTGACTTTGTTCCTCAGTTTTTTGAGTTTTAATCTTGTTCTCATTTTTTTGTTCATTTCTGTGTCCTTCGTCTTTGTCTGCGCCGTTTCTTCATCGTCTTTTGCGTTCAAAAGTTCTTTTTTTTTTTTTTTATTCAAAAGTATTCGGATTCGTTGATAATATTACCATAAAATGCTCAACTAATAAAAATTATTAGTTGAGCATTTTATGAAAGATTCTTGTAAAAAGTTTGATTAACGCCTAATTCATGTCGAGTAGACCTTGTTATTTTAAGAATTACTAATTCATGATCTGTAGGGAGAAAGTTATGTCAACACAAAGAGAGATTGTCAGACTCTCTCTTAGTAATGGCTAATGGCTGTTCGCGTGATTTACAAACAAAAACAATGAACAGTCCTGTATTTTGAAACTTCGAACGAATTGAATTCAGTGGGATATTTTATTTTCTTTAATTTTTATTTGAATGCCAGGCGGCAAAATGAACAAAGTCAATGGTTTTTACGTTTTTCCAGACCCGGATGAGGTTAATGGAAAACCAGAATTAATAGACGAAGAAGAAAAAAAAGTAGAAAACGAAGAAGTAGTAGAAGAAGAAGAACTAACTGAAGAAGAATATAAAGAAGAAGAAGTAGATATAGAAGAAAAATATAAGGAATTCCTTATTAAAAATACAAAATTAATAAACTTCTTTCTACTAACCTTTTTCTTCTTAGATTTTATTTTATCTTCATTTATGACCTTTTTACTGAAGTTTTTTTTTTAATGAATCTCTTTTTTTTTAGAAGTAATTTGGTAGAAGTAATTGTCAGAATATCTCGTAGGAATGGCTAATGGCTGGTCGCGTGATTTGCAAGCAAAAACAATGAACAGTCATGTATTTTCAAACTTCGAAAGAATTGAATTCAGTGGGATATTTCATTCACATTTTTGGACCAAGAACGCTTGCGAAAACTTTTGGATCGCCGAATTTCATTTGGTGTATCCTACTGTGTATCATTAACTCTTTCTTTAATTAGGATGCCCGGAGGGAAAATGAAAACGAACCTCCATTTTTGAGAATTGGCTGACGAATAGATCAAAGAATATTACGTATATAAAGAAAAAAACAAACCATCCAACAGTCGTGATTCATATTGACATAATAGAAGTAAGTGGATCCATTAAGTAGCCGAATTCGAAAAAAAAAAAAAAACTAATTATTTATGATCCACGACCAAACATATTGATAGGTAAAACTGCTATTTATTTGCTGAATAGTTTTTGATAAAGGACAATATTCGAAAAACTAGAAAACCCTTCTTACGTTTCCACATCAAAGTAAAGATAGTCGTATTTTGTCTTTCATTTTATGCCAGTTGGTGTTCCGAAAGTCCCATCTATGCCACTTGAACCTGATGAATCTGAAATAAAAAATCAAACAAAACCTAAACAAGGATTCCTCGAAAAATCAATCAAATTCCCCAAAAGACTAGCAGCAGAAAAAGAATTAATAGACGAAGAAGAAAAAAAAGTAGAAAACGAAGAAGTAGTAGAAAAAGTAGTAGACGAAGTATATAAAGAAGTAGAAGGATATAAAGAATTCAAATTAGTAGAAGAAAAAGTAGAAACAAAAAAAAATAAAAAAGACGGAGAAGAAGAAGAAGAAACAGAGGAGGAAGAGGAATGGGTTGACTTATAGTGCGACTTGTCAGATATATTGGCTCATATGGGATTTCCCCGTTCTCTCCCCGATTGAGAGATCCTCTATTTCGCCCAAGAAAGATTAATTGAATAATCCAAAATTTGGAGCGTGAAGTCCAATTAGATACATTTTTTAGGGGCATTCAAATTACTATTAGCCGTTCCAATAATTTATGGTTGGCTTGGTTGGACGAATAAATTGAAGTATCCAGGCTCCGTTTAAAAAAACCAATTGGTAATCTATCTACCATTCCTCCTTATATCATAAACGAATTCCTAGTTAGAAAGAAATCTTATTTGTAAATAGAAATGATCTTAAACTGTTCTGTTAATCAATCGAGTAATATGCATGAAGACCTGGAATATTTGCCGAAATGCCTGAATTGAGAAAAAAGAAGTGGTAATGGGAGTATTTGCTCTATATGTGCAAATCAAAAGCGGGTGGATCTTTACCCGGAGTAGAGTAGAAACCTAAAAAGATTCAGATTAACGAGGCCCATTTAGGAACAAGCAAATGACATCGTGATTTGAATTGGATCTCGATGAAAGACTACATCAATGAAAAGTGAATTCGATAAGTTTCATTACTTTTTTACCCGTCTTTATTTAAAATCGAATCAAAATGAGAAGTCCGAAAGAGCATTCTATGAAATCCGAAAGGGGGTTGGAATCTATACATTGATTTTTTTCGCAAAATTTTGGAACCGTATGCGTTAAAAGGCGCCTGTACGGTTCCTAAGGAATAGAATTTTACCCTAATCGAACGACTTTATCGAGACAGAGCACTTTTTTTATTCAAAGACCTGGATAAGGAGCTCGCGAATACAATTGTCGGTCTTATGGTATTTCTCAATCTAGAGGATAATACCAAAGAACAATTTTTATTTATCAACTCTCCTGGTGGATCACTAGTGTATGGAATAGCTGTGCATGATGTTAGCCGATCGGTGCGACCAGATGTACATACACTAGCCATGGGAGTAGCCGCTTCAATGGCCGCTTTCATCCTGTCCGGAGGAGCACAAACCAAACGTCTAGCATTCCCTCACGTTTGGCGCCAATGAGGTTTTATTTGAGAGAAAAAAGAAGACTATGCCTTCGCCATATGAAATATGAATAGTAAGTAATATAAGTAATAATAGCATGGCACTTTGAATTCGATATATGCAAGTTTTTGATTGTTTTTTCAAAGCATTAGATTATGTATCGAGAGAGTAGTATGAGATAAAAGGTATTTCTGATTTTTCTTAGCTATCGGGAGTCCAGTTCAGCGTCACAAACTTTTTTGCTTTCACACCGGAGATCTAGTAACAATATTTATGTTATGAACGAGTGAAAAAAAAAAAAGATTCTTTTTTCCTTAGTTTATTTAATCAAATAAAAAAGCAACTTTGGGATTGCTTAATCATAGACAAAAAATACATATATAAAGCAACGGAGCCATCATAGTAGTTTTGAACTCCCATAAAAGGAAGGGTGGTAATTTGATCATTTACTGATCGAGGTCTAATAGATCCTATTTTTATCTTTCTTTGATAGAGGGTAAGGATCAATTTGATTGTAGAGCCGTATGCAATGCACAAAAGATGCCTGTACGGTTGTTCAATTCTATCTTTTTTCTTCTTATTCTTTTTTTATCTTTCTTTCTTTTATCTTCCCTTTATCAGGCGAACTAGAAGAACCTTTTATTATATCATCAGGGTAATGATTCATCAACCAAGATGTGTTTTTCCAAAGGATAGCGCCCCGGTTGACGTAGGCATGGACGCAGAAGAAGTGACAACATTACGTAACTACGTCGTATCACATTATGCGATAAGATCGCGCAGGTCTGTATGGAGGGTAATCGACGACCTGAAAAGAAATACTTATATGACACCAACAGAGGCCCGAACTTATGGAATTGTTGATTCTATAGCGGCTGACTGGGAGGCCTATTAAATCCATGTACCCCTACTGACCGCCTTTAATAAGAGGACTCCGTTATAGGAGGAATCCGGTTAGGATAAATCTAAACCATACTCTTATGTATATGATTCAACATGCCAACTATTAACCAACTTATTAGAAATACAAGACAGCCAATCAGAAATGTCACAAAATCCCCCGCTCTTAAGAGATGCCCTCAACGTCGAGGAACGTGTACTAGGGTGTATGTGCGACGCGTTCAGATCATCAGCTAGAACAAAGGAAAGAGAAAAATTTTCCAGTATCATTGATCTTATGCCTTTCATTGTGTATGAAATTTATGGTTTCCATTGGTGTAAATCCAATCACCTCAATTTAAGAATTCTCCATTGGTAGCAAATGGTTATCCATTAAGCGGAGGAAATCTTGGTTAAAATTGAAAAACAGACCGCCCTCTTGCAAGAACGGACTAAGAGGGTCAGCTACCCAGCCAATCCTCATAATTAAATACCGTTACTGTATATGTAGATCTCGTTGTGAAAGGCCTAGTTACTGGAAAATTCATGGGTAGAGCCAAAGAATGTGAACTATACAAGTTACCAATAACATTCATTAAATAAAGTGAAAGGCTCCGGTGTATAGAGAAGACCTCACCGTTTAAGAAGTAACCATAGAAACGATGGAATCCACTCTTTCTTTAGAATTTCTATTTCTTAGTTTAATACCTACTAGAATAAAATTTCGTATTTCGAGGTGAAATGCCTAGAAAAAAGAAAAATCGTGGTCGGGAAGGTTATAGTAGCCAAAGCCATTGGAATTTTGACTTTGTCCATTGGAAACCCGTTTTGTTATTAATGGTCAGAAAAAACAAAAATTATATTGATAGGAGGAACAATGCCTTTTAACTGGTTACTCAAGATAGTCAATTCGGCAGTTTGCGTGGGCCTGGATTATGGTCAGAAAAAACAAAAATTATATTTATGGAAAAACAAAAATTATATTCATAGGAGGAAAAATGCCTTTTAACTGGTTACTCAAGATAGTCAATTCGGCAGTTTGCGTGGGCCTATATTATGGTCTGATCAATACATTATCGATTAGACCGTCTTTTTTTTTACTTTTCGTCGACGAGCCTGAGAAGAAGTTAGCAGTAATAAATGGTTTGATTCTGGCACAGCTCGTGAGGTTCCTATCCATCTATAATGCGCCTCTCCATCGACTATTGTGTATACCGCATGCAATAGCGAATTTCTTTATACCCTATCTTTGGTTTTATTTTTTATTGGACAATTTTCACCCTTCTTTCACTATAAGTGAAAGCAGCACTTTCAGCCTTTTCCTGAATAGTTTCATTTTTCAATTATCCAACCAGATGATTTTCCCAAGTTCACTGTTCGCCAGATTAGGCCACATTTATCTGTTTCGATGCAAGAACAAGCTGGATTTTCTAACGGGTAGTTTTGTTGGTTGGTCAATTGGTCAAATTTTGTTATTTTTATTCTTGCAAAGATTATGCGCCTTGATATATAAATATCGTTTGAGGAGCGATCAGAATAAACTTGTGGCAAAATGGAATAAGTACATTACTAAGTACCTTGGGGAAGAATTTATGGCCTTTTTGGCCCAACGTGTGTCAGAATTTTTTAAGTACTGTAATAAGTACAGTAATAAGATTTATGAGTACCTTGCTAAACACCTTGGGTACGAGTTTACGTACATCGTGCGAGACTGCGAGTGGTTTGTGTCAGAAATGCAATACTTACTTCTGGTAGAGTTAATGAGAAATCGGGGTCGGTTAATTACTATTTTTTTATTTGTTATGGTGCTCGGCGATTCATCTCGAAGGCAGGTACCGCAGAATCAGCTTTGGTCATTCGAGAGAGAAGGCATACAAACAATGACACCCGACAATCTAAAGAGGCAAATACAAAACTCTTACGCTTTCATCGGGGTGGAAAATAATCCCATCGGGTTAGACCCTAATCCGACGACGATAAATAAAAAAACAAAAATGGAATTGGAAGAACGGCTCCCTTCTTCGAAGGACTGGGAGGACTGGCAGGACTTGAAGGGCTGGCGAGTGGATCAGGGGGATGTCTTTCTGAATGGCGGTGAAGTTGAAAACAAATTGGCTAAAGAAATGTACATTGAACAAAAGGCGCTGAACTTCTTCTCGCATAAACACTGGGTTCGCCCATTACGATACATAAGAAATACGTTGTTTACGGCAGCTCCACAAGAGTGCGACTCACAATATTTTTTTGATACATGCCGAAGCGATGGAAAAGAAAGAATAGCTTTTACATATCTTCCTGCTTTGTCTTTTTTAAAGGAAATACTGAAAACGATCAGGATATCTTCATCCACAGTAGAAAAACCCTCCTTTGATAAACTAGACAAAAATTGGCTGAAAAAGAACAACAAAAAAAAAAAAAACTTAAATAATGAGTTAAAAAAGAGAATTGAGGCCCTAGACGCGGGATTTCTTTTTCGAGATATACTCGAAAAAAGGACTCGGGTTTGTACTGATCAAACTGAAAAAACCTGCCTACCACCAAATCTTGATCCTTTGTTGACTGGGCCCCGTCGTCGAAGAATCAAGGAGCTGTCTCTGGACTTTACCAAACCCGCGGTTGACATTGAAAAAATCCAAAAAGAACAGATAAGCGAAACAAGCGAAACGATAAGCGAAACAAGCAAACCGATAAGCGAAACAAGCAAACCGATAAGCGAAACAAGCGAACCGATAAGCGAAACAAGCGAACCGATAAGCGAAACAAGCGAACCGATAAGCGAAACAAGCGAACCGATAAGCGAAACAAGCGAACCGATAAGCGAAACAAGCGAACCGATAAGCGAAACAAGCGAACCGATAAGCGAAACAAGCGAAACGATTCAACTAGGCGAAACTACTATCAAGGTTATTCCACGCAGTAATCTAATAAAAGACCTAGCGGTAGAGGATCCTATTATCACAGTGAATCCAGTTGACGCCCTCTTCGAGTACCTCAATAATGAAGTGAAGAAAGAATGGAATAATAAAATATATAAAGAGGAAAGAGAGAAAGAGAACAAAACAGATAAAGCTCGGAGAAGAAAAAAGATTTTAACGCGTTTATATGGTAAATATTTAGACTCTCAAGCTCGTAGGAGAAAAAAGAGTAAAACTTTAAAATCTCGCGGAAGAAAGATTCTTGGACCTTCCCAACCTAAACGTAGAAAATTCGTGGATGTAAATCGCATTATTGATACTTTTATTCCAGGTTACGTTCCCCAGTCCCCAAAATATGAACTGACAAGGCAAGAGCTAGTAACCAGAGAACAACTAAGAAAAACAAAATTTGATTCGAATCCTTTTTTCAAATTATTTCATGTTAAAAGGGATTGGGAAAAGCAAAAAAAAAAGAACGAAAAGCTAATGAAGTTCGAACAAGAACTTTTGAACGCAAAAGTGGGTAAAAAAGTCCCTCGATGGCGCTTTCTATTAGTCACAAGGTTAGAGAAGGTTTCAAACTTCCATAATGAAATCATTCCTCATAAGCCGGAGCACGACGACGACGAGCACGACTATGAGATTTTCTCAAGAGACTTTAGAGAAATTAATGACGATGAAGAAATGGGGCCCAAGAAGAAGAAGGAGAAGGAGACAGAAATTGATGAAGACGGAAGTAGCGCGAGCAAGGCGAAGAAGGAGATAGGTACTCAAAAAAATGATAATAAGATTGATGCTAATACTCAAAAAAATGATAATGAGATTGATGCTAATACTCAACAAAATGATAATGAGATTGATGAAAAGACTCAAAAAAATGATAAAAAGACTAAGACTCAAAAAACTGAGGAAGAGATTGAGGAGGAGATTCTGAATACTCATCCAATTTTTACACAAACTTTAGCTACCGATCCAGAAACAGGGAAGAACCAGCTTGAGTGGACCGTGATGTTTACCACCAATAGGCGCACTCCGGAGGCGGATATAATCAAAGGTTCTATCAGCGGGCTACGGCGTAAACGCATCTGTTTAAGATGGGTTGACTCTTTTTTGCATTCCCCTCTTTTTTATCACTTCAGAACAAGTAGACTAGATATTTATTTCAAGTTTAGCCACGTGAAGGGCCTTGTTAAAAAATTGATAGATAGGTTTAAAAGCAAAAAAGAAAGCAAAAAAGAAAGCAAAAAAGAAAGCAAAAAAGAAAGCAAAAAAGAAAGCAAAAAAGAAAGCAAAAAAGAAAGCAAAAAAGAAAGCAAAAAAGAAAGCAAAAAAGAAAGCAAAAAAGGGAAAAAAAGGAAAGAAAGGGAAAAAAGGAAAGAAGGGGGAGAACTGGACAGACTGAGAAGAAAGCTACTAAGGGCAAGCAAAAACTTACTAAAAAGGATACCATGGCAACAACAGACAGAGTCGCGTCCAGCTAATCCGGAGCACAGGTTAGAGCATGACTTGTGGAATGGAATATACGTATGGGAAGATAGCTTGGATAATGGGCTCGGAATACGAAGTATTTTTGTAGTTTTTTTTTCACGTTTTAGAAAATATGTTGCATTGCCTTCAGTGATAATCTTGAAAAATCTTGGCCGTTTGTTATTAGCGCAAAAGCCCGAGTGGTCCGAGGATTTCGAGGACTGGAAAGACGAGGTTCATATAATAACCAACCATCAGGGTATTAATATAATCGAGGCAACACTGTGGAATTGGCCGGAGGAGTGGTGGGACGATGGTTTTCAGATCAAAGTTCTTCGTCCTCTTGCTTTGAGACCTTGGCACCTAAAGGTTGATCAGCAGGAGATCATGAGGGAATACAACGAAAAACATCAACATCTTTATATAATGCCTGGCGCGTGGACACTAGCTGCGCATCCGTTTGGTTTGCCGGTAAACCAAAAGTCCTTGGAATTGTTTTTTTCGCCCATTTGGGACAAACTAAAGCCAATAGTTGACCCATTTTTGATCTTCCTAAGAGGGTCTTCTACCTTTTTTTTAGTTCTAATAAAAGGTATAATAAAATTGATAATAAAATGTATCAAGGTTATAATCAAATTGATAATCAAATTGATAATGAAATCTATGAAGGTTATAAGAAAATGGAACAAGGATAGAAGAAAAAGAGTAGATGAATCGAGTGAAACTAAAAAAGAAAAAGATTCTATAATCAGCAATGAGATAATTCAGGAATCATTTAATCAAATTCAATCTACAGCTTTGCCAAATTCAGAAGAACAAATACAAAATCTGATTGATAGAACAAACACAATAAAAAAAAAAATAGAAATAATTAGAAAAGAAAAAATAAAACTCACTCCCGGACTAAATAAAAATGGAGAATCACCAAAAAATATTTGGAAAAGTGTAAAAAGAAGAACGGTTCGATTAAGAAATAAATTTCATTCTTTTCAAAACTGTTTGATTGAAAAAATATACCAAATATGCCTAGATATCGTTCTATGTATCATTAAAAAAATTTTGGCTAAAGACCATCCTGAAATAACTGAAAAAAGAAGTTTTAATAAGAATTTTCTGAAACTTTTTTTATCGCCAGATTTATCTTCCCTGTCACAAGTATATGTATTTTACAAATTAGCACAAAGCCAAATTAGTGATAAGTTAAGATCTGTTCTTAAATACCGCGGAACGTCTTTTTTTCTTAAGACTGCAATAAAGGAGTCTTTTGAAAGACAAGGAATCTTTCATTCCGAATTAACGAATAAGAAACTTCGAAATTTTCGAACGAATCCATGGAAAAACTGGTTAAGAGGTCTGCCTCACTACACTTTATCTAAGAGGAGATGGTCTGAATTAAAAGCTCGATGTAAAAAGGCAACGCTATTGAAATATTTGAAATCTTTCAATTATTTCAATCGACATAGGCCTAAAAAGAAAGAACAAAATGTAGATTCATTAAAAAAAAAAAAAAAGAATTTGGAAACAAATAAGTTGGAAAAAAACTATAGATATGATCTTTTAGCCTATAAATTTCTTTCGGCTGAAACTAAGAAGGAATGCTATATTTCTAAACAGAAAGACGAAGTATCTAATATACCAGGGGGGAGGTTTATGAAGTATTATATGAATTATCTACCTAAGAAGGCAAACCTTTTCGAGTCGAAAATTTTAAACATTTTTGAAATCGATTCTAGGGCCGGGATAGATAGCTATTTGACCGATAACTATGTAACTGATCCAATTTGGATGAAGCCTTATCCATCATCAATTCCATCAATTCCAC